TTGGAAGATCTATCTCGTGTCTGGTACTGCACGGTTCCACTCTGCAAGAACTCCGAATCATTCTCTTGAAGCTCATCCTCTTTATGATAAATGATCCATTTGCCCCGAAATGACCCAGTCCAATAGGGAAATCCCAATTCCGTGGGCCTTTCGATACAATCAAATAGATTGCCACAAGGGCGCCATATTCTAGGAGCCCAAACTATGTGATTGAAGAAATCCTCCTCTATCTGTTGCGGATCAAGGGCCCCTTCCCCTTCTTCAAACTCCGATTCGTATTTTTCATATAGAAATCTCTGATCAACGATAGAACAAGATCCATTTTGCATCATATCTAACTGATTCCTTGGTTCGGACCGAAGAAGTAATGTCACTCGATTATTATCAAACTGACTGCAATATTTTTCTGTCCGTGAGGATCCCGCCAGAGCGCCTTCTACTTCTAATAGTAATAATAGTAATAGGCCATGAACTAGATCAGAATCATTCTCAACGAATCCATAAGAAGTGATCCAATTTTTTTCATCGTGTCTGGATGAAGACCAAAGATCTTGAGCGACCGATCCGGCAGAACAACTCAAAAGATAAAGAAGTATCGTGAATTTCTTCATGCTCGTTCCAAGTTCGAAGTACCATTTGTACAAATAAGAATCCCCTCCCTTACATGATTTCTTCTTCATATAGATAGATATAGGATCTATGGGGCAATTACTTAGAAGTACATTTTGTGTAACAGCCCTTCCTATCTGATAGAAAAGGATCCCATGATCCTGAACCGATCTTATCTGGGATCGAAAATCCCAAGTTTTTCTATGAAGAGCTGATCTAATTGTATTAGTTTCTATAATGGATTTCTTCTGTGTAATACTAATTGATAGGGCCTCATTGATAAGTGCTACAAGATCTCGCGCATTGGAACCCATGGTTATGGACCCGAATCCGTTAGTATGGAACATCTTCTTTTCCAAGTGAAATCCCCTAGTATATGAAAGAATGAAAAAGTGCTTTCGTTGTTGTGGAAGAAGAAGCCTTCGTATCTTAATGCATGTATTTAATTTATTCGGAGCTATTAGAGCGGGATCCACTTTTTGGGGAATATGAGTCGAAGCAATAACAAGAATCTTTCCAGTGGAACATCTTTCACAATCCCTGGAGAGATCGTTCTCTAATAGACCGAGGGATAAGTAATTCGACTCATTCACATGCAGATCATGAATGTTTGGAATCCATATTATGCAAGGAGACATTGCTTTTGCTAATTCGAATTGAAGGGTGATATCAAATCGGTCTATTTTCGGCGTCATATACATAGTTAGCAGCTCCGTATCAATATCAAGGTCATCATCACTATAATCAATATCGTCACTCTCATCAATATCGATATCGTCACTATCATCAATATCGATATCATCAATAAGATAACCTTTAGGCTTGTCATCCAGGAACTTGTTCGGAAATACCGTAATGAAAGGAACATAGGAGTTTGTCGCTAGGTATTTGACCAAACAGGATCGTCCAGTTCCTATAGAACCTATCACTAAAATACCTCTAGAAGGGGATAGGGCTAAGCGGAGCGAAAAGGGTTTTCCATGAGGAGATGGGGAATGAAAACTATTAGCCCCACACGAGGTTTGTGAATAAGTGATTGTCTGATAATGAGCAAGGAATATCCGTCTTTCTGCTAAACAGGATCTATTGAACTCATAATTCATTAGATCCTTTTGATGAATGTCAACTAAGTATCGTAAGGAAATTGATCCCGGTTGTTCAATCATTTGATAACCAGAGTCATTCTTTGATAAATGATCACTATGAGTCAGACTCAATAGGATTTGATCAATCCTTTTTTCTGTCGTTAAGGTGGAGAACTGAACCAAGAATTCTCTTTCTTCATCATCAATCGAATCACTGTTCGCGACCCAGAATTCTATTTTCTCATCAATCCAATCACCGTTCACGTTTTTTCTTTTTCTTATCAATGAATAGATCTCTTTACTTGTACGACTTAGATGTCTCGTATTTCTCGAGAAAATGATTCGATTGATGGGATTTGGTATGATACTTACAAGATCGATGAGATTGATCTTCCAATATTTCTTCTTAGAACGTATTGATTTGACCCCATAAGCGGGACCACCACCCAATAGCATGTTGCCACCAGAAGCAGAACCCCGTATTTCTTCCAGAGAATCTCCTAATTGTTCCAGAACAACTAGAAAGAGATTCTTTAACCAGAAAGGATTCAGTTCAGATGTAGGATACCTATCCAGAAGTTTTCGAAATTCCATCATGTATGATGGAATCATCAAAGATTTGATCTTTTCTAACTCTGTCTGTAACTCACTAGAGGCTCGGGAAACAAAGAGAAGATGTATACGAACGAGATATCCAGCAACAAGAAGAAGGAAAAAGATGGAATAGAGGAACTCCCGAGCATTTGTTGATCTCAGATGTGCCCATATCAATGGAACGGGTGACTCATTATTTCGATGAATCATTT